ATCATCCAAAGTATTCGCAAAAGGATTCTATTTCTAAAAGAAAAAATAAAAAAACTATCATTATCAAATCTTTTATTTATATTTGGATTGAGAAAAATATATGAATTGAATGAAATTCAAAAAGATTCAACAAAAAGTAAAAGTAAGAGGAATCAAATTATTTACGAATCCACCATTCCAATTCAATCTATTAATTGGACAGATTGTTCATTGACAGAAAAAAAAATAAAAGATCTGAATGATAGAACAAAGAAAATCATAAAACAAATAGAAAAATTTAAAAAAGACAAGAAAAAAGGTTCAGAGAGAAATATTTGTTCTAAGAAAACAACTTATGATGATAAAAGATTAGAATTACAAAAAAATATTTGGCAGATATTACAAAAAAGAAATGTTCGATTATCCCGCAAATCACATTATTTTTTTAAATTTTTCATAGAAAGGGTATATATAGATATCTTTGTATGTATCATTAATATTCCTAGAATCAATGTACAACTTTTTCTTGAATCAACAAAAAAAATTCTTACTAAATACATTTACAATAATGAAGCAAATGAAGAAAGAAAAAGAAGTGATAAAAAAAATCAAAGTCTAATTCACTTTATTTCTACTATAAAAAAATCAATTTGTAATATTAGGAATACGAATTCACAGAATTTTTGTGACGTATCCTCTTTGTCACAAGCATATGTATTTTACAAATTATCACAAACCCAAGTTATTAACTTATATAAGTATAAATTAAGATCCGTTTTTGAATATCATGGAACACCTCTTTTTCTTAAGAATGAACTAAAGGATTATCTTTTTGGAGTACAAGGAATATCTCATTCCAAATTAAAACATAAGAGCGCTCCCAATTCTGTAATGAATCAATGGACAAATTGGTTAAAAGGTCATTATCAATACGATTTATCTCAGAATGGATGGTCTAGATTAGTATCCCACAAATGGCGAAATAAAATGAATGAACGCCATGTGGCTCAAAATAAAGATTTAACCAAATATCATTCATATGAACAAAACGGATTAATTCTTTACAAAAAACACGAAATAGATTCATTAACAAATCAAAAAAAAAAAATGAAAAAACAATATGGGTATGATCTTTTATCATATAAATCCCTTAATTATGCAGATAAGAAGGACTCATATATTTATGGATATAGATCGTCATTCCAAGCAAATAATAACCAAGCGATTTCTTATAATTCCAACACGCGTAAAAAAAAAAAATTGGATATGACGGATGATATTCCTCTCAAGAATTATATAGTAGAAGATTCTATTCTAGATATGGAAAAAAATTTGGATAGAAAGTGTTTTGATTGGAGAATTCTGAATTTTTGTCTTACAAATAAAGTGCATTTTTGGGGTTCGATCGATACCGATTATTATTTTACGCTTCATGAAGAAATCAACCCATCCAATAAAAAAAAAAACCTTTTTGATTGGATGGGAATGAATGTAGAAATACTAAATCGTTGCATAGCGAATCGGGAATTTTTTTTCTTCTCTAAAATTTTTATATTTTATAATGCATATACGAGTAACCCATGGATCATACCAATCAAATTCCTTTTTTTCAATTTTAATGTAAATAAAAATGAGAAAAACATCACGGAAAAGAAAAAAATAGATATTTTTAGACGATGGAAAAAAAAAAAATATCTTGAATTAGAGTTAGAGACTCGAAATAAAGGAAAAACAGAATATGCAGGTCGACTAAATCTTGAAGCATCCCCTTCAAAGAAAGAAAAAGATGTTAAAGAAGATTATGCCAGATCCGACATAAAAAAGGGTGTAAAAAAAAATAAATACACGAACAACATCGAAGCAGAACTTAATTGCTTCCTAAGAAGGTATTTGCTTTTTCAATTGAACTGGCGTGATTGCTTAAATGAAAGAATAATGAATAATATCCAAGTATATTGTCTCCTGCTTAGACTGAAAAATATAAAAGAAATTGCTATAGCCTCTATTCAAAGAGGAGAACTAAGTCTAGATATTATGAAAATTAAGAATCAGAAGGATTTCACTCTTACAGAATTGAATAAAAATACGGAATTGATGAAAAAAGGAATATTGAGTATCGAACCGATTCGTCTGTCTATAAAAAACCATGAACAATTTAATATGTATCAAACCATAGGCCTTTCGTTGATTCATAAGAGAAAGCACCAAATTAATCAAAGATACCGAGAAAAAAGCTACGTTGATAAGAAAAATTTGGATAAATCCATTAAGAAATCCATTACAAGAACAAGAGATCAAAAGCTGACTGAAAATAAAGAAAAAAAGAATTATGATTTGCTTGTTCCTGAAAATCTTTTATCCGCTAGACGTCGTAGAGAATTGAGAATTCTAATTTGTTTCAATCCTAGGAATAGAAATAGTGTGCATAGAAATACGGCATTTTACAATGAGAATAAAGTGAATAATTGCTGTCAAGTTTTGGCTACAAGTAAAAATATTGATAGAGATAAACAAAAACTAATTAATTTAAAGTTATTTCTTTGGCCAAATTATCGATTAGAAGATTTAGCTTGTATGAATCGCTATTGGTTTGATACCAATAATGGCAGCCGTTTCAGTATGGTAAGGATACATATGTATCCACGATTGAAAATTCGTTAATCTACATTTTTTGTTTTTTCTATTTCTCGTAACATATCTGGTATGCGAAAACAAATAGATGCACATACGCATTGCATTGTCTTACCCTCTATTCTCACTGAGGTACGATACTAATTCAATGATATATCCTATCCATTAGATCTATAAATGAATCACCAAAATCTTCTTATTTGAAGTCGACAATTTTGCTTTTGTGAATGCATAAATATAGTATTTTTTGTATACCTATTTGAATTGGGTTGATTAATCAAAATTTATTTGAAAAAGAAAATCAGGAATTCTAGATTATTGTATATTAAGATTATTGTATATACAAAATTGAAAATGAGTGTCATTTCATTATTATTACTGATCAATAAAAATATCTAGACTCTATAAAAAGGGGGGAAAGACAAGCTTTCATTTTTTTATGGTAAAAAAATCATTTATACCCGTTATTTCACAAGAAAAAAAAGAAGAAAACCCGGGATCGATTGAATTTCAAGTATTGAATTTCACCAATAAGATACGAAGACTTACTTCACATTTGAAATTGCACAGAAAAGACTATTTATCTCAAAGGGGTTTACGTAAAATTCTGGGAAAACGGAAACGACTCTTGTCTTATTTGTCAAAGAAAAATGGAATACGTTATAAAAAATTAATTAATCAGTTGGATATTCGGGAGCCACAAACTAATTAATTTGAAGAGTCGTTTTGAATTATTCGATTTATTAGATCTTGAATTTTGATGAACTAAGTTTTGTTTTAAGCAATTCATGGAAGAATGAATCGAGGAAAAACCTATGAATGCCCCAACTACAAGAAAAGACCTCATGATAGTCAATATGGGTCCTCACCATCCATCAATGCATGGTGTTCTTCGACTTATTGTTACTCTAGATGGTGAGGATGTTATTGATTGTGAACCAATATTGGGTTATTTACATAGAGGGATGGAAAAAATTGCAGAAAACCGAACAATTGTACAATATCTGCCTTATGTAACACGTTGGGATTATTTAGCTACTATGTTCACAGAAGCAATAACTGTAAATGGACCGGAACAGTTAGGAAATATTCAAGTACCTAAAAGAGCTAGCTATATTCGAGTAATTATGTTGGAGTTGAGTCGTATAGCTTCTCACCTACTATGGCTGGGACCTTTTATGGCAGATATTGGTGCACAAACCCCTTTCTTCTATATTTTCAGAGAAAGAGAATTAATATATGATCTATTCGAAGCTGCCACAGGTATGAGAATGATGCATAATTTTTTTCGTATCGGAGGGGTAGCGGCTGATCTACCTCATGGCTGGATAGATAAATGTTTGGATTTCTGCGATTATTTTTTAACAAGGGTTGTTGAATATCAAAAACTTATTACGCGAAATCCTATTTTTTTAGAACGGGTTGAGGGGGTAGGCATTGTTGGTGGAGAGGAAGTAATAAATTGGGGTTTATCAGGACCAATGCTTCGGGCTTCCGGAATCCAATGGGATCTACGTAAAGTTGATCATTATGAATGTTACGAGGAATTTGATTGGGAAGTTCAATGGCAAAAAGAAGGAGATTCATTAGCTCGTTATTTAGTACGAATTGGTGAAATGGTAGAATCCATAAAAATTATTCAACAGGCTCTGGAAGGAATTCCGGGGGGGCCATATGAGAATTTAGAAATCCGCTGCTTTGATAGAGAAAAGGATCCAGAATGGAATGATTTTGAATATCGATTCATTAGTAAAAAGCCGTCTCCGACTTTTGAATTACCGAAACAAGAACTTTATGTGAGAGTTGAAGCCCCAAAGGGAGAATTAGGAATTTTTCTAATAGGGGATCAGAATGGTTTTCCTTGGAGATGGAAAATTCGTCCCCCGGGTTTTATCAATTTGCAAATTCTTCCTCAGTTAGTTAAAAGAATGAAATTGGCTGATATTATGACAATACTAGGTAGCATAGATATCATTATGGGAGAAGTTGATCGTTGAAATGATAATTGATACAACAGAAATACAAGATATCAATTCTTTTTCCAGATTGGAATCTTTAAAAGAGGTCTATGGAATTATATGGATACTTGTCCCTATTTTGACTCTTGTATTGGGAATCACAATAGGTGTGCTAGTGATTGTATGGTTAGAAAGAGAGATATCCGCAGCGATACAACAGCGTATTGGACCTGAATACGCCGGTCCTTTGGGAGTTCTTCAAGCTCTAGCAGATGGAACAAAACTACTTTTCAAAGAGAATCTTATTCCATCTAGGGGAGATATTCGTTTATTCAGTATTGGACCATCTATATCAGTCATATCAATTCTAGTAAGCTATTCAGTAATTCCTTTTGGCTATAACTTTGTTTTAGCTGATCTCAATATCGGTGTTTTTTTATGGATTGCTATTTCGAGTATTGCTCCCATTGGACTTCTTATGTCAGGATATGGGTCAAATAATAAATATTCCTTTTTGGGTGGTCTACGGGCTGCTGCTCAATCGATTAGTTATGAAATACCATTAACTCTATGTGTGTTATCAATATCTCTACGTGTGATTCGTTGAGACAGAAACTTTTCCATGCTCCTTTCTTTTCGTCTTTATTTCTTTTCTTCTTTATAGCAAAGGGGTAGAAAAAATGGAATAGATATCCTGATTTTTGATTTTCATTATTTTTATTCAAAATTCGGATTGATGAACTAAATCAGATAGTTATATGAGTGAAATAAAACAGCTTCTATTTATTCATTATTCATTGATTTAATATTCTAAGATTTAATATTCTAATATTTTAGAATATTCTAATTTTCATTATTAATTTAATGAAATTGAAATTCAATATTAAATATTAAATCTTAGAATATTAAATTAAAAAAAAAATCGATATATATCTTATTTTGAATATATAATTTTATTTTGAATATAAAATATTAATTTAATTATTATATATATTTATATTTAATATATTATTTATATTTAATATATTATTAATATATTAATATATATATAGTAATATATATAGATATAGGATATAGAATTAATATACTATGATTTGAATTTCATTTGAATCTGCAGTAAAAATATTGAGTCTCATTTTCTATGTATAAGAATTAAGTGGAAAAAAATTATAAGCGGAAGAAAGCGTTTACCCCAAAATTGGTTGATTAGTCATCCTGTTTTGAAGCGGGCTCAAAAGACCAACCTTATTGAGTTTTCACTATCGACTATCGTTTGTATGAATTACCATACATGTATTACCATAAGGGGAGATTGATAAAAAATGCGTGGATGGTTAGAAACACCAAGATACACAAAGGATTAGTAATGGAGATTATGTAAATTCTCCAAAAGAGCATTTCTGCATAATATAAAAAGAATACAAATTGGGGCTTTAAGTTCGTAGAAAAAATAAGGCAGTACTCCCCACAATTCCGATCCAGAGTATGCTCCTATCCACTGATTAAATAAATAACTATCAGAAACGAAATAATCCTTTAATTTTTTTTTAAGTCCCTTTTTGTTTTGCACATAAAAAAAAGAAGAATAGGAACGAAAAAAAACAAAAGAATAGAATACAATTAAAAAGAGGGATCCCTTTTGATTCTTTCTTATATCCATATTCATGGAAATACAATTTATGTCATAATTCATAAACTAGTGTCTAATTTTTTTACGTAATCGAAAACGACGGGTTATTGAGAATTCTAAAGGAGTATTTTATTGAATTGAAGAATTCAATTATTACTCAACAAATTCAAATTCTTAAGGGATGAGATCAATTCAGAAGTACCTTTTTGTATTTATTATTATAACAGACAGAATTCAATTGGTCTAATTCAGGACCGTCCAATGGATTTGAATCCTATCTATCCGAGGGATATATCAAGATAAATAACCGGCCCGGTCCCTTAGATTTATTTATGGCCTTCGAGGAGCCGTATGAGGTGAAAATCTCATGTACGGTTCTGTAATAGCGATGGGAACAGTAATGTTATCACCGACTAGGATTATCTAACAGTTTAAGTACAGTTGATATAGTTGACGCACAATCAAAATATGGTTTTTTTGGATGGAATTTATGGCGTCAACCTATAGGTTTTATCATTTTTCTAATTTCTTCCCTAGCGGAATGTGAAAGATTACCTTTTGATTTACCAGAAGCTGAAGAAGAATTAGTAGCAGGTTATCAAACCGAATATTCGGGTATAAAATTTGGTTTATTTTACGTTGCTTCCTATTTAAACTTATTAGTTTCTTCATTATTTGTAACAGTTCTTTACTTGGGCGGTTGGAATATCTCTATTCCATACATATTTGTTTCTGAGCTTTTTGAAATAAATAAAACATGTGGAGTTTTTGGAACTACAATTGGTATCTTTATTACATTAGCTAAAACTTATTTGTTCTTGTTCCTTTCTATCACAACAAGATGGACTTTGCCTAGGTTAAGAATGGATCAATTATTAAATCTTGGATGGAAATTTCTTTTACCTATTTCTCTGGGTAATCTATTATTAACAACTTCGTTTCGACTGTTTTCACTGTAAAAGATTGATATTCTATATTCATAACTTGTCTCAAACAAGAGAAAGAAACAAAACAAAAATATTCATAGATATTCACGATATGTTCCTTATGGTAACTGGGTTCATGAATTATGGTCAACAAACAGTACGAGCTGCAAGGTACATTGGTCAAGGTTTCATGATTACCTTAGCCCACGCAAATCGTTTACCTGTAACTATTCAATATCCTTATGAAAAATTAATAACATCGGAACGTTTCCGCGGTCGAATCCATTTTGAATTTGATAAGTGCATTGCTTGTGAAGTATGTGTTCGTGTATGTCCTATAGATCTACCCGTTGTTGATTGGAAACTGGAAACTGATATTCGAAAGAAACGATTGCTTAATTACAGTATTGATTTCGGGATCTGTATATTTTGTGGTAACTGCGTTGAGTATTGTCCAACAAATTGTTTATCAATGACTGAAGAATATGAACTTTCGACTTATGATCGTCACGAATTGAATTATAATCAAATTGCTTTGGGCCGTTTACCAATGTCAGTAATTGACGATTATACAATTCGAACAATTCAATTCAAATAAAATTCTTTATTTATTTATTTCAATATTTAAATTATTTAAATATTGAAAAGATTTATATAATTTTATTAATATAGTTTATAGTTTCGAAATAGTTTCGAATACTCGTTCGTATAAAGAATTAGATTAGTCCTATAACTGTACCTAGAGAAATTCACACTCCTTAGGATTTAATTCAATTAGGAATTTAGTATATAAAATTTTTTCCTGGTCGTATCAATAAGGTCATGAAATTTCAATTTATTTATCTTTTATTTTACATCTAATGGATTTACCTGAACCGATACATGATTTTCTTTTAATCTTTCTGGGATCAGGTCTTGTATTAGGAAGTCTAGGAGTAGTATTATTTACCAACCCAATTTTTTCTGCCTTTTCGTTGGGACTGGCTCTTGTTTGTATATCTTTATTCTATATTTTATCAAACTCCCATTTTGTAGCTGCAGCACAGCTACTTATTTACGTAGGAGCTATAAACGTTTTAATCATATTTGCTGTGATGTTCATAAATGGTTCAGAATATTACCAAGATTTTAATCTTTGGACCGTTGGGGATGGAGTTACTTTGGTGGTTTGTACAAGTATTTTTGTTTCACTAATAACTACTATTCCAGATACATCATGGTACGGGATTATTTGGACTACAAGATCAAATCAGATTATAGAGCAAGATTTGATAAATAATAGTCAACAAATTGGAATTCATTTATCAACAGATTTTTTTCTTCCATTTGAACTCATTTCAATAATTCTTTTAGCTGCTTTGATCGGTGCAATTGTCGTGGCTCGCCAGTAAGAATAGAACTAATAATATCAATCTAAATTCCATTTTGTTCTATTTATTTTATCTCCATTTCCTTTGAATTTTACATGTGAATGGGGAAGTGAAAGAGTGTTTATGTTTAAAAGAATTTTCTTATTCGACTTATTACCAATATCTTCTTTTGGTCTGTACTTGTTATATTCTCTAGTCAATCGAATCTGTTGAAGTGTTGTTCATATTGAAATGAATCAAAATTGATAAGGAGTTGGTCAATGATGCTCGAACATGTACTTGTTTTGAGTGCCTATTTATTTTCTATCGGTATCTATGGATTGATCACAAGCCGAAATATGGTTAGAGCCCTTATGTGTCTTGAACTTATACTGAATGCGGTTAATATAAATTTCGTAGCTTTTTCTGATTTTTTTGATAGTCGCCAATTAAAAGGAAATATTTTTTCAATTTTTGTTATAGCTATCGCAGCCGCTGAAGCAGCTATTGGACCGGCTATTGTTTCGTCAATTTATCGTAACAGAAAATCAACTCGTATCAATCAATCGAATTTGTTGAATAAATAGTATTATCAGAAAAATTCGAATTTCGAATATTGAAATTCTAATATTTATCAATTCAAATTCCCATGTATAACGTATGATCATGTTTGCGAAAACGTAAGAAATCAAAGTATCTTGGCCCTCTCTTATGAATTGATCCAGAGGTAGATTGATTAGAAAAATTCTGGTAAATCATTGATTCATCTGGTGTCGAAATATATGATTCATTTACAAGTTTACTAGATCGAAAATTGCTGATGTTCAAAAATTAATAGAGCCAATGTCACATTCAGTAAAGATTTATGATACATGTATAGGATGTACTCAATGTGTCCGAGCCTGCCCCACAGATGTATTAGAAATGATACCTTGGGACGGATGTAAAGCTAAGCAAATAGCTTCTGCTCCAAGAACAGAGGACTGTGTTGGTTGTAAGAGGTGTGAATCCGCCTGTCCGACAGATTTCTTGAGTGTTCGGGTTTATTTATGGCATGAAACAACTCGAAGCATGGGTCTAGCTTATTGATACGTTTCAAAAAACCACATACGAATACCTTTTTTTTACTGACAAAAACCCGTGCTCAAAATGGAAAAGATTTTCCATTTTGAGCACGGGTTTTTCTGGCCCAAGTGTATCTTATTTTTACCACGAATTTTTTTCCTTGGTTAACAATAGTTGTAGTTTTCCCAATATCCGCGGGTTCCTTAATCTTCTTATTTCCCCATAGAGGAAATAAGGTAATTAGATGGTATACTATTTTTATATGCTTAATGAATCTCCTTATAACAACCTATGCTTTCTGTTATCATTTCCAATTGGACGATCCATTAATCCAATTGACGGAGAATTATAAATGGATCCAATTTTTTGATTTTTACTGGAGATTCGGAATAGATGGACTCTCTATAGGCCCTATTTTACTGACGGGATTCATCACCACTTTAGCTACTTTAGCGGCTCAAC